TCCCGTCCGTCCTTGCCTTGTATTCTATTCCTTTGTATTTGTATACTTATTTTCTACCATTAGTAATGGTATACAAGTAATAAGTTTCAGACATCCCGCAAAATAAAAAAAGAGTAAAAGAGTCTAAAAAAAACAAAGAAAAGACTTCTAGAATTTTTTGAATCATATATCAGTCTATAAATCAACAAGAATTTGGCACTTTTACCAACTTTATTTTTTATTTTAAGGAATCTCTAGATCTAGAAATTCATTTCGTACAACTGAACCTTTTCAAACTGTTTCTTTTTCAGAACCAAAAAGATTTGTGCCAAAATCACAGATGCGAAGAAGAACAGAAGGCCTTGGACTCGTAATGGATCTTGAAGCACTATTTCTGTGTCTCCCTGACCAAAACCTCCTACATTTGGATTACTTGTTAATGGTTGATCAAGCTTGATGGATTCACCTTCTGAAACAAGAAGTTCTGGTCCTGGAGGTATAATATCAACCACTTGACGTCCTTCTGATGCATCAACTATGGTTATTTCATATCCCCTTTTTTCTTTACGTGCTATTCTACTTACTATACCAGCAGATGTAGCATTATAAACTGTATTGTTACTCTTGCTACCATCAGGATAAATCTGACCCCTTCCTCTGTTCCCACCTACATATATGGGATATTTTAAGAAATGAACGTCTTTTTTCGTAGCAGGGTCGGGGGAAAGAATAGGAAAGACGATTTCACTATATTTCTGACCGGGAACAGGACCTATCACAAGAATATTTCTTTTATTAGGACGATAAAACTGAAAAGAAAGATTGCCCATCTTTTCTTTCATTTCGGGAGAAATACGATCGGGTGGGGCTAATTCGAATCCCTCGGGTAAAATAAGAACAGCTCCTACATTCAAAGCCCCTTTTTTACCATTAGCAAGAACTTGTTTCAGTTGCATATCATAAGGAATTCGAACAACTGCTTCAAATACAGTATCAGGAAGTACAGCTTGCGGAACTTCAATATCCACGGGCTTATTAGCTAAATGGCAATTGGCACATACAATTCGACCAGTTGCTTCTCGTGGATTTTCATAAACCTGCTGCGCAAAAATGGGATATGCATTTGAAATAGATGCTCGAGTTATTACATATATCATGATTGATACATAAATGGATCGAGTCATCTGTTTTTTTACCCAAGAAAAAGTCTTTCTATTTTGCATGGTCCAATCATTGATCCCCGGAATTTCTACAATAAATTTGATAGGTAGCTAGTAGAATTCCCTATCCACAAGTTTGCCATTGTATTGATTATACTGAAAGAATTGTACTAGTAGAATATAGTATGAATACCTTGAATTGAAAAGGTAGAAGTATAAAGAATAAGTAAGATGAAAAATGATTTCTTTATACACAAAGAAAGGTTCTGATTTTATTGATATCAAAAGATCTAATGAATTATTCATTCATTGAATGATAAATTACTACAAGCGAGGGAGATACACGATTTAAAAAATGGAAGATCCAATATTTCACAATTGTATCTAGAATCACTGGAAAAGTGGAAACAAGACCAGATATAATCTGATCATTCTGAGCCAATCCAAAATCATTGTAGATCGAACCAATCATTAGTTCCCAACCATGGGTCGAGTGAAATCCGATCCATAAATCAGTAACTAAAAGAATTGAAAAAGCTTTGATTGTATCACTTAAGTTATAGAGAAATTCCTGAATCCAAGAATTTAAAATGAAAAGTTCTTCATTACCCAGAAAAAAATAACCACTTAGAATAGCGAAACAGATTAGATTTGTAGAGAAATGCAAAATGATATGGAAATGAGATTCATTTTGTCTTTGGACCAATTGTATTGTTTCCTTGTGCATTCCTATACGAAGCCTTTGCATATGTGTCTCCGAGTACTCCTTTATCATCTCGTCCAACAGGAATAGTTCTTCTAATTCCATAAATTTTTCTAGAACATTTTTCTCTTGAATATCATTCAAAGGGATTTCGGATTGCCTAGTATTCCACCAATTAATAACCCAAGTTTCTAGACATTTCTTAAATGAGAGAGAAACCCACCAGGGCAAAAAGATTATAGACACAAGATATGGGAGGGAAGCCAATGCTTTCTTTTTTTTCATTCTGTATCCGTGATGTGAATTGTTAATGAACCTGTTTCATTGGTCGATTCTATCTGAGATTTCTATGAAGTACGAATTATATAACAAGAGCCTATAACTCTAACAAGAATAAGGTATCAAACCTATGAATCTTTTCCTATTTTTGTTTTTGTTTAAGAATTGAGTCTTTGGATCTAGAATAGAACATACAAGAAAGGCTCTTTTCGAATGAAAAAAAAGTAAATATTCTTTCCATATTCCAGAGATCACAATTAGGAAAATTGTAACCTATTTCCCTTTCATTTATTCCTTTCAATGAAGACTCGAAAATCCATTTGAACTAACAAATAGAATTTGGATTTAAAGACGAACCCTACTGGATTCTTTAATTCTTTTATTTCCATTTCGAATTTGAAAGATTTCACTGTCTAACCGCAGCGCAGGGATAGGGTATCAATTCAAAGGCCTAAAAAGAGGAATTCTTTTTTACGAAAACAAAAGACATGTTAGGATATTTGATGAATCTATACTTATTTACTTATTACTTATTAGACCTTTTACTAATCTAACGAGTGAAGCCAGACACCATGTGTATGCTTATACAAAATAGTTATTGTTCCATATACGTCTTCCCACTTTTTAGATGTATTAAGTTCCTTCTCTCATGCTGAGATTTATTCTTCAGTTCATTTCAAAAGACTTCAATCGGTACGCGCAAGAAATAGGCCAATTCGGCAGCTTTTTGTTCAATTTCTCGTGGAGTCAAATCCTCATCAGTACGGGTCAAGGGAATGGCTCCTTGACCCTTGATTTCCATATAAAGGACACGACGAGGAAAAAGACCCTCTCTCACCTCCATTCTGATTGATTGGATATCTTTCAGAAAGAAACGAAGGAAGATGCGACGATTTCTTCCAGGAAATCCCCAACGAAAAAGGGACATTATCCCTTCTTTTCTATCGAATCGGTCATAACCACTACCTACATTCCATGAAATTGTGCACCACAAATAAGAACTAATGAATAGACCTGCGATTCCATAGAAAGACATCACGATCCCTTGTGGGAAAAAAAGGATTTGCTGAGACGGAAATACGGATATCAGATTTTTACCAAGATAACTGGAAGTTCCAACCACTAAGAATCCTAGTGAACCTAAAAAAAGGATACAGGCCCAGCAAAAATTACTTGTTTTTCGAGACCCCGTTATAAGTTCTATCCATATATGTTCTGATCGCCAGTTCATACTATACTAGATCCAGTTGCATTCGATTGGAATTGAGAGAATAACCCAAATGGATTTGACTTGACTTTTATTGCTTGATCCCGAAGTAACTTTCATCAACTAGCAGCATTCCGACAGGAACCATTAGGAATAATTGGTTAGATACATTGAGTTTCTATTTAAAAAATTTTTCAAAAAAGATTTGCTGATCATTTTGAATTTCATCATTTAATTGATTAAGCTATAACCGCATATACATGCATTAATGCCGTATATTATGCATCGGTATACATAACAAAACAACTCTTTCATTTGTTTTCGGAAAGGCCAAATATCATATATCCTACCATATTACATTAAAAAAGTATCTGTATGATGATCCAGTGTTGAAATAAATTGATGAGATTTCATCGTATTTAGACAATCTTATTTCTTTGGACATAAAGAGATAAAGAAGCCATTGCGATTGCCGGAAAGACTAGGCCCACTAAAGGAACAAAAATAGAGGGAAAGTTCAAATCTATCATAGAATGGGTACCTCAATTTCATATTTGTACCTATTATAAATTTTAATTATAAAGATATATTCTAATAAGTCTATCTATTCATTATTAATCTTAATCTATTAAAAAGAAATTAGAAAGAATATTAAGATAATATTAATATGAAGTATTTAATAATCAATAACGAATGTAGAACTCAATGAAGTATGCCTATTCCTCTTTCGACACGAATATGTATGAGAATCCCCTTTAATAAATTGGATTCTTCTTCTCCCATCCTTATCTTCATCGTCTTTCTATCTTTACCTTTCAAAACAAAAAAGGTGTTTTGAAAGGTAAAGATAGAAAAGAGTTTCTTATGAGTTTCCTATTTTTATTTTAACCAATCTTATCCAACAAACAGGGATTCCTAGTGAAAAACCGGGGGTTCTCACTAAAGAAAAAGAACTTCTATATTCTTCTTATTTGTTATTTGAATATTTCTATTTTCTTTATTTGATTTGAGATTTCTTCTTTCTTTTTATTTAGTCTTTTCTTTTCATTTTTTCGATCTATTTTTTTATCTCTTTTTCGTTGTTCTATTGTTCTATATATGAATAATGAATATGTCAAAAGAACGGAAAAAATCATTTTTATTTCCCTAATTTCTCGGAAGGAGAAAGAAATTCTTTTTTATCTTGTCAATAGAGGGATGCTTGTTTCTAATCAGGAAGAGAGATAGAATAAAAAAAGTATCCGGGCCAAAAAGTCATTATCCAAAACTTCTGACTCTTACTACACTTATAACTGATGTCTACAAAGAAAACACCATCTTCTTAGTTTTGTTTTTTTCATTATAATGAACTAAATACGTATTCGCTACAAATAAAAATAACTGAAGCTAATGTTATACTTCCATTTGAAAATGAAGAATTTCAATCTTTTTGAAATTTTTTTTTAATCTTGGTTCAAGGGAAGGAAACCGTGTAGCTGAAATAACTCATTCAGAACACCTTTTAAAGGATTACGTGGTACAATTGGGTCGAATAAGCCCTTATGGAATAAATACTCAGCCGCTTGTAAACCGTCGGGTACTGTCTTTTTCAATGTTTGTTCAATTACTCTTTTACCCGCAAACGCAATGTAGGCATTAGGTTCAGCAATAATGATATCTCCCAACATACCAA